GGCATTCCAGCCTTCCTTCTCCTTTCAGGGCCTATCCGAAAGAGGATCGTACCTCTTGGTCGTGAATATCTGAATAGGACGAACCCGCCTCCGTGGATATCTTTGCTTCGGAACAAAGCAATTAGAATTAGGCTCGGTCAACTGGAATGTGTATTATCCGTATGGGAGATCTTCCATCCATCGACCTGAGACGAAGAGAAAGGTCTATCTATCTTCTTTAGTTATTCAATGAAACCAATGATTCGTTATTGGAGCAGATAGCAACAACCATTTCAGCGGACATGCGTATTTTCCGATGGATTTACATGGTTTCATTAGTATAAATTGTTTGATGTAGCGAGTAATAGGCTCTTTCGCCGTTCAAGAATTCTTGTTTAAGCAGTTCATATCATCCACACATAGTGATCTAAGATTTCAATTCTTCCATGTTTCAGCAGTAGCATATTGTTCCACGGAGTTAAGGCCAAAAAGATGGAAGAAACAAGTGTTTCCACGACTCTACCATCCGGCCAATTCTGTTCCACTTAATCCCCTTTTCATGGGCACATATCTTTACGGCTAAGGAATGGGGAATCTTTCTCCTGTTACATGAATCAAATGTTTCATTTCATCCGGGAAAAGCCATCTCTTTCTCAACAATGTCTTTGTCATTTGATCCAATAGCGTTCCGTTAGATAGGAACAGATTTGATAAATACTGATAACTCTCGGATAGAGTATTAGAACGGAAAGGTCCATTAGATAATGAACTATTGGTTCTAAACCATCTCTGGCGATGAATCAACAATTCGAAGTGCTTTTCTTGCGTATTCTTGATGAACCAGCGTTTATATATAGATGTAGGAGGATTTGTTTGGGAAGCAATAAGCCCCTTTGACATCTCTTCATCTGCAAAGAATTCTCGACGTGAAAACACAGAGACAGAGGGCTGATCTTTGAATAGGGAAAAGAATGGATCCGCAGGGTCCCAAATGAATTGGCTTGTTCGAAAAAAGCCTTGTTCTTTGGAAGATCTATCTCGTGTCTGGTACTGCATGGTTCCACTCTGCAAGAACTCCGAATCATTCTCTTGAAGCTCATCCTCTTTATGATAAATGATCCATTTGCCCCGAAATGACCCAGTCCAATAGGGAAATCCCAATTCAGTGGGCCTTTCAATACAATCAAATAGATTAGGGCGCCATATTCTAGGAGCCCAAACTATGTGATTGAATAAATCCTCCTCTATCTGTTGCGGATCGAGGGCCCCTTCCCCTTCTTCAAACTCCGATTCGTATTTTTCATATAGAAATCTCTGATCAACGATAGAACAAGATCCATTTTGCATCATATCTAACTGATTCCTTGGTTCGGACCGAAGAAGTAATGTCACTCGATTATTATCAAACTGACTGCAATATTTTTCTGTCCGTGAGGATCCCGCCAGAGCCAGAGTGCCTTCTACTTCTAATAGTAATAATAGTAATAGGACATGAACTAGATCAGAATCATTCTCAACGAATCCATAAGAAGTGATCCAATTTTTTTCATCGTGTCTGGATGAAGACCAAAGATCTTGAGCGACCGATCCGGCAGAACAACTCAAAAGATAAAGAAGTATCGTTAATTTCTTCATGCTCGTTCCAAGTTCGAAGTACCATTTGTACAAATAAGAATCCCCTCCCTTACATGATTTCTTCTTCATATAGATAGATATAGGATCTATGGGGCAATTACTTAGAAGTACATTTTGTGTAACAGCCCTTCCTATCTGATAGAAAAGGATCCCATGATCCTGAACCGATCTTATCTGGGATCGAAAATCCCAAGTTTTTCTATGAAGAGCTGATCTAATTGTATTAGTTTCTATAATGGATTTCTTCTGTGTAATACTAATTGATAGGGCCTCATTGATAAGTGCTACAAGATCTCGCGCATTGGAACCCATGGTTATGGACCCGAATCCGTTAGTATGGAACATCTTCTTTTCCAAGTGAAATCCCCTAGTATATGAAAGAATGAAAAAGTGCTTTCGTTGTTGTGGAAGAAGAAGCCTTCGTATCTTAATGCATGTATTTAATTTATTCGGAGCTATTAGAGCGGGATCCACTTTTTGGGGAATATGAGTCGAAGCAATAACAAGAATCTTTCCAGTGTAACATCTTTCACAATCCCTGGAGAGATAGTTCTCTAATAGACCGAGGGATAAGTAATTCGACTCATTCACATGCAGATCATGAATGTTTGGAATCCATATTATGCAAGGAGACATTGCTTTTGCTAATTCGAATTGAAGGGTGATATCAAATAGGTCTATTTTCGGCGTCATATACATAGTTAGCACATTCGTCATAGTTAGCAGCTCCGTATCAATATCAAGGTCATCATCAATATCGTCACTATCATCAATATCGTCACTATCATCAATATCAATATCATCAATAAGATAACCTTTAGGCTTGTCATCCAGAAACTTGTTCGGAAATACCGTAATGAAAGGAACATAGGAGTTTGTCGCTAGG